AGGAAAAAGGTATTCTAAAGTCCCCTGGAATTTCTTGGCTCTTCAATTCAAAAAGAAGATTTTTTTGTAAGTTTCAGTACAGTAGACAAATAATATGTATTGTTATGTTAATCATTTCAAATTTGAAATGGGGATTCCTTGCTCAAGGATGTTGATTTGTACGTGTATCATATATATTCACAAGTATTGTGATAAGAAAAAAATTTCTGCCCAGATCCGTTTGGGAAAGAGTAGAATCAATGATAAACATAATGAATTGTGAATCGCTAATCAAAGGATAGGATAAATAATTAGAAAGGCAAATAAAACGTGCCTTTTTCTATTTTTGGGGATAGAGGGACTTGAACCCTCACGATTTTGAAAGTCGACGGATTTTCCTCTTACTATAAATTTCATTTTTGTCCGTATTGACATGTAGAATGGGACTCTATCTTTATTCTATTCTCGTCTGATTAATCAGTTCTTCAACAGATCTATCAGATTATGATGGAGTGAATGATATTGAATCAATGAATATTTGATTCTTTTTTCAACTTGAAGTTGGAATTGATTTACAAAAATTCGTTCATTTTGACTATATCATAAAAAAAACATTCGAGTCGTCATTAATCATTTGAAATACTATTTTATTACGTATACGTATGTATATATATATAGGTTTATCTTTCATCCTTTCTAGAGTTTTGATGGAAGGATTGGATTCCTTTACCTTTACTAACGCAACGCAGTCAACTCCATTTGTTGGAACAGCTTCCATTGAGTCTCTGCACCTATCCTTTTTGTTTTTCTCGTTCTTGCTTTCAAAACCATTATTTGTTTTCGGAAAACCGGATTTGGCTCAGGATTGCCCATTTTTCATTCCAGGGTTTCTCTGAATTTGAAAGTTATCACTTGGTAAGGTTTCCATACCAAGGCTCAATCCAATTAAGTCCGTAGCGTCTACCGATTTCGCCATATCCCCATTAGTATCTTATTATTCTATTAATTAGAATCTTATTACTCTATTAATAGTAATATCTCATTAAAATGAAAATTTCCTTGTCTTTTTTCTTTCATTTGTATTATGCTGGAACCATTGAATTCATTAGATACCAATTCCTATATCGAAAATTGATCCTATTTTATTTCTTATCTAGTTTATTTGATCTCTATCAGAGACCCATATTTGGTCGAATCAAAAATGATTCTATCATTTCTGTATCTGCAATTCAATATAGATAGATAGATACACGTATCTATTTATCTCTCGTTCTATTATTTTTCTCGTAAAATTTTGAATACTTGAATGGTCGATTCTTTTTTTTTTTTCGTCTTATCTTCCACCTTTCAGAATGAAAAGAGCGAAATGCTTCATTATGGTCTGAATTGGATTGTATCTTTCTCTTTCATTTTTATTTATTTTTTATCCCCCTTAAGGGGGATCTCCTATAACATAACTCAATAAAAACTTTTCCTTAAAATTTTTTTTTTTTATGATTATTCTAGGATTATTATATAGCATTTTATATATATTACATTCTAAATATATTAATTCTTTATTTTTTCTATAGAAAATATCTATTAAAAAAAGGATTTCATTTAATATAGAATTATTATTAATAGAATAGACATTCACTAATCATTCCATAATTGTAAATAATCTTTTTTGAATAAAAAAAAAAAAGGGTGGGAAATTTCTAATTCATTTTTGATTAGTTTATTAAATAGTTCTTAGTATTGAAAATTATTTCATTTCTAATTTGAAATAGAATTCATTCTAAATCTAAATATAATAATTTTAACAAAATCTATATAGACAGTCATATTAATGTATATAATTAGAATTTTTATTCAATTCTACTATATTATTAGATATTAGAAGATATTTGATTCTATTTAGAATTCTAAATAAAATCAATTGAAATGGATAAAGAATTTGAAAAAAAAAAAGAGAATTTTAATATTTTTAATATATAATTGATAAAAAAAAATATTAATTATTGATAAACATATATTTGATGAATAGATCGAAATGCGTTATTGCTATATTCTATTAATCGTTATATTCATTTTTATCTTCTATATTATAATATAATGAAAAATTCTTTTCTATATTCATTTTTTTCTCTATTCATATTACTTATGAATAGATAAGAATGAGCAGTTAATAGATAAGATCTCAAGAATTTACTAACTTTCTATATATGTAAAATTTCTGTTATGTAAGCCCGCTTAGCTCAGAGGTTAGAGCATCGCATTTGTAATGCGATGGTCATCGGTTCGATTCCGATAGCCGGCTTTTCATTATTTGTTTGATTTTTGACATAATTGATACTGTGAAATCAAATAAATAGAGAGAAATAGGGAAAAGGTTTCTTCCCTTTTTTCAAGAGTCACAGATTTATTATATTATATCGTAGGAACTTCAAATTATGAATAAAAAAGGCGAGGGGTTTGATTTCGGGAGAACAAATCCAGAACCAGAAGGGTACTCTTCTTTTTTTTTTATTTACATATACAA